CTATAATGGAGATAGTCGCACGTAATGACAGATCACGGCCATATTATTTAAAGCTTGCGGTAAGAAGGGGTTTCGTTCTAGTGCCCGAAAATAATATTCCAAAGCTTTTGTATGTTCCCCATTACTTGTGTGAATAAGGCCTATATTATAGAGTATATAACTTCGATCATAGGGATCAATTTCTAGCCGCATGGCTTCATAATAATTCTGTAAAGCTTCCGCATAATTTCCTTCGGATTGAGCAGACATCCGTTACGGTCGTCATTCGATTCAAAGAATCTCCGTTCCAGAAACGTACGTGAGATTTTCATCTCATACGGCTCCTCCCTTATGTTCATAATGAGAATAATACATAGAATAAAAAAGAGAGTGAAATATTCTCATTATGAACTGCGCGGGGCTAGTGTTTTTACAAGAAATCTCTAGCCAACCTTCCTGCAAAAGATCTTTTCTTAACCTTAACATCAAGCATGTTGATACTAGATAAAAATATTAAGTTAACTCCAACAATTTCTTTGTTCTCAATCTTCCTTAATTTCTAGGAATTAGTCACTTCAACAGTCTTCGATGGTTATACGGGTATCCAAAGTACAAACGAGATGGATGTTTGTTGTCCCAACCATTTTTCTTAGTCCCGATCCCAATAAAGAAAAGGGATAATTTCTAACAAAGTTTTCGTGTTGTTGATTCCTGGGCGTAGTGCTTCTTCCTCTATGCCACCTATTGGTACTAGTGGGGTATGCACTGCAATACAGAACCCATAGCCGTAGGTGTAACCTTACGTTCAATGCTAGAATTGACAATTGAAGCATCTGAGGCTGCATTAACCGGAGATACCCGACAGAAGGAATTTTTTTTTTATAAACTTATAAACTTCACCTTCAACAAGCGTAGAGTTGTTTCAAATCTTTCTATCCCGACTAATGTGTCTTTCTCCTAAGACTTGAAGTAAGACTTGAAGCGGTAAATAAAAAAATCAAATCACACCATCTCTGTAATAAGTAAATGCCTCTTTTTCTCCCGAAGTTGTCGGAATTATTCGTAATAAGATATTGGCTCCAATTGAAAAGGTCTTATCAATAAAATTTCCAGTTATCCGGGATCTAGGCATAAGTAGCAATCCATTTTATAATACCTCTCATGAGAAAATGATTCCACAAAAAGTAGTTGTACGGTACAAAATAACATAAAAAATCGTTCCAACCCAATGATTTAAGCCGGTCTAGATATCAAAAAAAGACGAAAGGGCCATCTTCACAAACACAAATGGATACATATCTTTATTGCTTTTAAGAAAGAGTTTTTCACAAAAACAAAAAAATTATCTTTATCCCCCAATTTCGAAGGAAAGTTCTTTATTTGATTCAAAATTTTCTATTTTTATTAGTTAGAATTGATTGTACGTACCATACCTATTCAACAATCTAATATGAATGACTCGCGATTCACTCGGTTTCGGGGCCATAATCATTATGTAGGAGAGATGGCCGAGTGGTTCAAGGCGTAGCATTGGAACTGCTATGTAGGCTTTTGTTTACCGAGGGTTCGAATCCCTCTCTTTCCGTACCTTCACCTAATTTATCAATGTTACTGAACGCAATGTATCAAATCACATAACAATGGATACCTTTATTCCATTCCAACAGTTAAACCTTTCCTTGATAGAGATTCTCTATTTCTAATTTCTGCGATACAAAAAATACTGGAAAAATTGGAAAGGAATGAAAATATCCCTATCGTTCTATAATCGATAATATATGAATGGTAGAAAACCCCCCGACCAAATCAAACCCTTACTATTTTTTGGTTTCTTTACTTAAGCGATAGGGGGCAAAATTGTCCGAACCCTTGTTTTGTTTATTTTAGTTAGAGTTAAGTCTGACGAGAATAATATTCTACCACTAGCAATTCATTTATGTTCAAGCCGATCCATTTAATATCTATTATTTGATTGACCAATCCTTTATATTGGAATGGGTGAAGAGTCAAATGTTGTGGCAATTCCTCCTGGGGGGATGACTCAAGATAATTTTGAATCATAGCTCTAGATTTTTGTTCATCCCTCGCTGTAATAATATCTCGGGGTTTGCAGCGATAACTTGGTATATCTACTATACGACCATTAACTAAAATATGTCTATGATTAACTAATTGGCGGGCTTGGGGAATAGTTGACGCCATACCCAATCGAAAAAGGATGTTATCCAAACGCATTTCAAGTAATTGTAGTAAAACCTGACCTGTTGACCCTTTAGCTTTTGCGGCGATACGAACGTATTTAAGTAATTGTCGTTCTGTAAGACCATAATGAAAACGTAATTTTTGTTTTTCTTCTAAACGAATACGATATTGAGATTTTTTACTGGAACGCACTTGATTTCTAAGAGCGCTCCCAGCCCTAGGCCTTTTACTAGTTAGTCCCGGTAAAGCCCCCAGACGGCGTATTTTTTTGAAACGAGGCCCTCGGTAACGTGACATAAAAACTCCTTAATTTTATTGAATTTTCGAATTTTCAAAATCAAAAACCTAAATTAAAACTGAACTAAAGGATAAATATGATAAATGAAGCAAAATCTACTGAAGTAGTATACTACAAATAATAATGAGATGGATCATATAAATATCCGGATCTTTTTGTATATATACCAATAATGTATATAGAAAAAGGGTCCTTTTCTTGTTCTTGATTTGTTCTGCAGAGATTTAACTACTCTAACTTTTATTCATATTCATAATTTGAAGTTCCTACCACATACACATAATAATTAGTCACCCTTGGCAAAAGGGAACGAAGCTTTTTCAATATTCTTTGATTTCAAAAAAACATTATCAACTATGTAACAAATCAAACAAATAGAGAAAAGCCGGCTATCGGAGTCGAACCGATGACCATCGCATTACAAATGCGATGCTCTAACCTCTGAGCTAAGCGGGCTCACATAACCGAAATTGTACATGCATAGGAATTTAGTAAATTAGTGGAATCTTGGCTATTAACTTTTTATTTTATTCTTTTCATTACATTATTAGTTATTCATACTTAAATACTTAATATGAATATAGAAAAAAGAAAAAGAATCGACCGTTCGAGTATTCAAAAATGCACGAGAAAAAATGAGCGTAAGAGAAGTAGATATAAGAAACGTGGTATATATACATTTATATTGAATTGCGGATAGAGAAATGATAGAATCCTTTCTGATTAGACTAAACTAAAGAAGGATCTCTGATAGAGATGAAAGGCGATAGACAAGAAAAAAAAAGAAGAGGAAACACTTTTTTTATAGGAATTTTTATAGGAATCGGTATCTAATAACTTCAACAGTTCCAATAGAATATAAATGTAAAGGGGGGTAATAATAAGATTTGAATCTCAAAACGGGGATATGGCGAAATTGGTAGACGCTACGGACTTAATTAGATTGAGCCTTGGTATGGAAACTTACTAAGTGATAACTTTCAAATTCAGAGAAACCCTGGAATGAAAAATGGGCAATCCTGAGCCAAATCCTGTTTTACGAAAACAAATAAGGGTTCATAAATACAGAATAAAAAAAGGATAGGTGCAGAGACTCAATGGAAGCTGTTCTAACAAACAGAGTTGACTGTGTTGCATTAGTAAAGTAAAGAAATCCTTCCGTCAAAATTCCAGAAAGGATAAAAAAAGGATAAAAACCGTATATACATACGGATACGTACTGAAATAATTTTTCAGATGATTAATAGGGGACCGAATCCGTATTTTTTATCTTTATATGAAAAATGAAATAAAAAAAATTGTTTTGATTTGAATTGATTCCAAGCTGAGGAAAGGATTGAATATTAATTGATCACATCATTCATTCCATAGTCTGATAGATAACTGATTAATCGGACGAGAATAAAGATAGAGTCCCATTATACATGTCAATATCGACAACAAGGAAATTTATAGTAAGAGGAAAATCCGTCGACTTTAGAAATCGTGAGGGTTCAAGTCCCTCTATCCCCAAAAAAAGGTCCGCTCGACTCCTTAATTCTTTTTATCCATCCTATTCTCTCTTTTTGTTAACGGTTCCAATTTCGTTATCTTTTCTTTCTCATTCATGCGAGTCTTTCCCAAACATATCCGGGCTGTATCAAGTCTTGGGATAGATCTGATATACATATACATAAAAATGAACATCTTTGAGCAAAACAAGAAACCCACATTCCACTTTCCAATGGAATGATTAATGATTAACAATCCAAATCATTATTCCAACTGCAATTTACTTTACGAAGTCGTCTTTTTGTTCGTTTTGTTTAAAGATACAAAACATTCCGGGTCTGGATAAGACTTTAGAATACTTTTTCGTCTTTTTTAAATTGACATAGACCAAAGTCGTTTAATAAAATGAGGAAGACGCCGCGTCGAAAATGGTCGGGATAGCTCAGCCGGTAGAGCAGAGGACTGAAAATCCTCGTGTCACCAGTTCAAATCTGGTTCCTGGCATATGATTAATTTGTGTATGAGTATCTATTCCACAACTTAATTAATTGATATAGATCTGATATAGATCGACATACATATTCATTAATTAATAGTATAGATCATGATATACACTTAACTTATCCATCTGGCTGTCGGGAGATATAACCTTTTTAGATGAGTAAAGCGCTTATGTTATAAAAAAAGGATGTCAAAAAATTAGATTATGTTTCCTCTTCTTTTTTATTTGATTTGTTCATAATGCGTCTCCTCTCGATCAAAAAGAATGTTAATACTTTATATAGACTCGAAAGGTTAAAATAACTTTAGTTAGTTAAAAGATCTAAAAGTCTAGTCGATAGGAGTTGAGGGGTGGAAATATTGAAGATTCGTCTCAGATACAATATAAATAGAATCCGATCCTCTTTCCTTTCTTTGTACTTTCTATTTGATTTCATATTCTTTTTCTATTTCTTCATTCCCTACTATGGTATGTGACTTTTTAGAGCTCGTCTAAGGGATGTGCACGGTACAAAGTTCATGATGTAGA